TGATTGGTTACTTCCAATTACGTAAATCCATGGTTCAAACCGCACTCAAAGGTAGGGCATTTCCCATTGAGATAGGAACTTCTGTACCCGAACGAATGGTATCTCCAATTCTCGCCCCTCTGGGATGTAAAATATATATCTTCTCACCATCCCCATAGTGTATGAGACAAATGTGCGCATTTCGATTCGGGTCGTATTCTATGGTTATGATTTTCCCAGATATGTCTTTTTCATTCCGTCGAAAATCGATTTTACGGTATAGACGCTTATGACCTCCCCCTCTATGCCTTGCGGTAATGATGCCTCTGGCATTCCTCCCTTTCCCAGAATGATGCTGTCCAGAGATCAAATTCTTTCGTGGATTGGATTTCCCTCGCCTGTCTGTGGCCCCATTGCGTGGGCTCGGGGTAGAAGTTTTGTAGAAATGGATCGCCGTGTTATTCAGTATTTTGATTGAAGCTCTTTTCTTTCGGCCAAAGGGGTGGAATAGAATAACCCGGTTGAAGCGTAATGATCATACGTCTGTAATGCCTTGTATGTCCCCGAATAGGGCCCATTCTTCGACCCTTTCCCGGGAGCCGATGACTATTCATCGCTATTACCTTAACCCCAAAGAAGAGTTCGACCCAATGCTTGATTTCTGTCCTAGTTGATCCGGGTTCGACATTAGAAGTATATTGATTCTTCCCCACCAATAGCCTAACACTTTTTTCTGTAACTACTGCATATTTGATTTCATCCATAAATCCACTTTCTTTCCTATGAGTTCCAGTATTGATAAGAATTCGAATTCTTACGGTTCATATGTTATAGTATGAATATACCACACCAATTCGTTTTCGAGTACGATTCGAATTCGAATCTACCGAATCGAACGAATCTCCTAGAGAACTCTATCGAAATCGAACTCTCTCGAAATAAAATAGAAGATCGAAAGAATTCGGAAAACCAGAAAACCCATCTAGATCGGTATATAGGTATATAACCATAAAAATACAATTGATTCATTTCTCTGATGATGATGAGACCGAGCCAGTTCCAATAGACTGAACTTCTCCCATTAATGTGCATCCAGTAGGAATTGAACCTACGAATTCGCCAATTATGAGTTGGGCGCTTTAACCATTCAGCCATGGATGCTTGGATCATCATACATCGTGAATAAATCAGTTCCACCTTTACAGAAACCGGAATTAATAATTATGCCAAAAAAACTGCGGACAGGCTATGAAGTGCAATTATGGATCTTCGAATTGAGAGAGATATTGAGAGAAAGTCAGAATTTTGGCTATTTGTTAGATTCATGGCCCCAATTCGATTTAGTGGGATCTTTGACTTACCTTTTTTTCCACCAAGAACGTTTTCTGAAACTTTTTGACCCCCGCATTTGGAGTATCCTCCTTTCGGGTTCACCAAGCAACCGATCTTTCACGAGCAAAGTTGCCGTATTGGGTAAGGGTGTAGTACTGATTCTAGTAGCGGTCGTTATATCTCGTATGCACCATCAAACTATGGTCGAACGAAAAAATCTCTATTTGAGGGGGCTTCTTCCTCTCCCTATGAATTCCATTGGACCCAGAAATGATACATTGTTTCGGTCGTCGCATAGGTTGGTTGTTTCGCTTCTGTATCTTCCAAAAGGGAAAAAGATCTCTGAGAGTTGTTTCATGGATCCGAAAGGGAGTCCTTGGGTTCTCCCAATAACTCAAAAGTGTATCATGCCTGACTCGAACTGGGGTTCGCGGTGGTGGAGGAACTGGATCGGAACCAATAGGGATTCTAGTTGGAAGATATCGACCGAAACCGTAGCTGGAATTGAGATCTCATTCAAAGAGAAAGATCTCCAATATCTGGAGTTTCTTTTTGTATCCTATACGACGGATGATCCGATCGGCAGGGACCACGATTGGGACTGGTTTGATGGCCTTTCTCCGAGGAAGAAGCGAACCAGAATCAACTTGAATTCGGGACAGCTATTCGAAATCTTAGTGAAACACTGGATTTGTTATCTCATGCCTGCTTTTCGTGAAAAAAGACCAATGGAAGGGGAGGGTTTCTTCAAACAACAGGGATCGGATTTTTTGAGGAAGGTATCGAGAGAGAATTGGATTTGGTTAGACAATGGGTGGTTGGGAAACAAGGTTGGGTTTTTTAGCAAGGTATGGAATGTCTCGTCAAATATTCACTCTGATTCCCCAAGATCTAGTTTCTTTCATTCTAGCCAATTGAAAGGATCTTCTGATCAATCCAGAGCTGCTTTCGATTCCATTAGGAATAAGGATTCGGAATCTCACACATTGATCAATCAAAGAGAGATTCAACAACTCAAAGAAAGATCCATTCTTTTGGATTGGGATCCTTCCTTTCTTCACACGGAACGAACCGAGATAGAATCCGACCGATTCCCGCAAAGCCTTTCTGGAGATTCCTCAATGTCCCAGCGATTCGCGGAACGTGAGAAGCAGATGATTCGTCAGCTGCTTCCGGAAGAAATCGAAGAATTTCTTGGGAATCCTACAAGATCAATTCGTTCTTTTTTCTCGGACAGATGGTCCGAACTTCATCTGGGTTCGAATCCTACGGAGAGGTCCGATCCTAAATTGTTGAAGAAACAACACGATGTTTCTTTTGTCCCTTCCAGGCGATCGGAAAAGAAAGAAATAGTGGATCTATTCAAGATCATTCCGTATTTACAAAAGACCATCTCAATTCATCCTATTTCATCAGATCCGGGCTGTGCTATGGTTCCGAAGGCTGAACGGGATCTGGACAGTTCCAATAAGATTTCATTCTTGACCCAAAATCCATTTTTTGATTTCTTTCATCTATTCCATGACCGGAACAGGGTGGGGTACACGTTAGACCACGATTTTGAATCAGAAGAGAGATTTTTAACAATGGCAGATCTACTCATTCTATCAATTGCATATAGATACAAATGGACCCGCAATTTCCCGGAACATTTCATTTCTGAGGCGAAGAGGCGTTTTCAATTTCAAGTAGTGTTCGATCGATATCATCATCATCGAGATCGCTTACGTATTCATCGATCTCGCTATCGATTCCGTATTCATCTGAATCGATTCCGTATTCATCGATCTCGATTCCGTATTCATCTGAATCGATTCCGTATTCATCTGAATCGAGATCGATTCTGGATTCATCTAAATCGAGATCGATTCTGGATTCATCTGAATCGATTCCGTATTCATTTGAATCGATTCCGTATTCATCTGAATCGATTCCGTATTCATCTGAATCGATTCCGTATTCATCTGAATCGATTCCGTATTCATCTGAATGGCTTCTGTAGTCATCTGAATCGATTCCGTATTCATCTGAATGGCTTCTGTAGTCATCTGAATCGATTCCGTATTCATCTGAATGGCTTCTGTAGTCATCTGAATCGATTCCGTAGGAATCCGACTCAATATTGGCTTGATTGGGCCGAGTTTATGGTCGAACTGTCGAAGTCACATCCCTTTATGAGGAAGTCACCTCGTTTCCTTTTGGGGAAGGCATCTTTATTTTTGTCGAATTCACGTCCCTTTTGGTCGAAGTCACTTCTCTTCTTTTTTTCGAAGTCACTTCTCTTTTTGTCCTTTTTGTCGAAGTCACTTCCTTTTTTCTTTTTGAGTATCGGAAGTCCCCCCATTCCTGGGTCTGAGATCCCCATCTCTATCTATGAATTGAAAGGGCCGAATGATCAACTCTGCAATTCGTTGTTAGAATCAATATTGGATAACACGGATTCCTATTTCTCAATGATATCCCACGATCGAGACAATTGGCTTAATCCCGTGAAACCATTTCATCGAAGTTCATTGATATCTTCTTTTTCTAAAGCAAATCGACTTCGATTCTTGAATAATCCACATCACTTCTGGTTCGATTGTAACAAAAAATTCCCTTTTTCTAAAAAATTCCCTTTTTCTGTGGAAAAGGCCCTTCTCAAGAATTCGGATCTTACGTATGGACAATTCCTCACTATCTTGTTCATTCGCAACAAAAGATTTTCTTTGTGCGTCGGTAACAAAAAACATGTTTTTTTGGAGCGAGATACGATTTCACCAATCGAGTCACAGGTATCGAAGATATTCCTACCTAAGGATTTGCCACAAAGTGGTGACGAAACGTCTAACTTGTACAAATCTTTCCATTTTCCAATGCGATCCGATCCATTCGTTGGTAGAGCTATTTATTCGATCGCAGACATTTCTGGAACACCTCTAACAGAGGGACAAATAGTCCATTTTGAAAGAACGGATTGTCCACCTCTTTCAGATATGAATCTATCTGATTCCGAAGGGAAGCAGTATCTCAATTTCAATTCAAACATTCCCACTTACTGGGCTGAGAAATCCAAAAAGAGGAAAAAACGGAGTCTTATTACGTTTAAGAAACGGGAGATGGATGATAGAACGCTTGAACGAGCGCGTGCTTTTTTAAATCTCTCACAATGGACTCTGTTCCAACCCTATATAATACCGTGGTTCTTTACTTTGACAGGGTTCAGGTATCTCAAATTCGCCCTTTTCGATCCTTTTTCACACCTATTGGGCAGTCACATATCTCTTTTTCAGAGTCGTCTGGAGATATCCTGGTTGATTCTTCAAACAAAATTGTGGTTGCGTCTTTCAAAATGGAATCTCAGTGGGATTTCGAGTTATTGGGTACAGATGTATCTTCGGTCCACAAAAATGATTCATCGAAATAATGAGTCACCCCTATGGCTGAGATCATCAAATGCTCGGGAGTTCCTCATCCTTTTCCTTCTTCTTGTTGCTGGATATCTCGTTAATACCCATCTTCTCTTTGTTTCCCGAGCCTCTAGTGAGTTACAGACGGATTTCAAAAAGATCAAATCTTTGATGATTCCATCATACATGATTGAGTTGCGAAAACTTCTGGATAGGTATCCTACATCTGAGCGAAATTCTTTCTGGGTAAAGAATCCCTTTCGAGTTGCTCTGAAACAATTCGTCTATTTTCTCGAAGCAATATGGGGTTCCGCTTTTAGGGGTGGTGGTCCCGCTTATGGGTTCAAATCCGTAGGTTCTAAGAAGACATTTTGGAATAGCAATCTCATCGGTATCATTATCATGGATTTCCTAAGGATCCTACCAAATCCCATCAATCGAATCACTTTTTGGAGAAATACGAGACATCTAAGTCGTACAAGTAAAGAGCTCTATTCATTGCTAGTGAACGTTGAGTGGATTGATGATCAAATAGAATCCTGGGTCGCGAACAGTGATTTGATTGAGGATGAAGAAAGAGAATTCTTGGTTCAGTTCTCCACCTTAACGACCGAAAAAAGGATGGATCAAATGCTATTGAGTCTGACTCATAGTGATGGTTTATCAAAGAATGACTCTAGTTATCAAATGGTTGAACAACCGGGATCCATTTACTTACGATATGTAGTTGACATTCATCAAAAGGATCTAATGAATTATGAGTTCAATAGATCCTGTTTAGCCGAAAGACGGATATTCCTTGCTCATTTTCAGACAATCACTTATTCACAAACCTCGTGTGGGGCTACTCATTTCCGATCTCATGGAAAAAAACCCTTTTCGATCCGCGTAGCCCTATCCCCCTCTAGGGGTATTTTAGTGATAGGTTCGATAGGAACTGGACGATCCTATTTGGTCAAATCCCTTGCGACAAACTCCTATCTTCCTTTCATTACGGTAGTTCCGAACAAGTTCCGGGATGACATTTTTCCTAAGATCGATCCTTATGATAGTGACGCTGACGATCTTGATCTTGATAATGATTCTAGTGATAGTGATAGTGATGAGAGTGACGCTATTGATAGTGATGAGAGTGACGATAGCGATAGCGATGATGACCTTGATATAGATGATATAGAGCTGCTAAATGAGCTAACTACGGATAGGGATGGACTCCCACTAGAGCGATTTAGTATCCTCCTTCCATTCGAATTAGCAAAAGCAATGTCCCCTTGCATACTCTGGATTCCAAACATTCATGATCTGTCTGTGCGTGCGTCGAATGACTTATCCCTCGGTCTATTAGTGAACTCTCTCTCCAGGGATTGTGAAAGATGCTCCACTAGCAATATCCTTGTTATTGCTTCGACTCATATTCCCCAAAAAGTGGATCCCGCTCTAATAGCTCCGAATAAATTAAATACATGCCTTAAGCTACGAAGGCTTCTTATTCCACAACAACGAAAGCACTTTTTCACTCTTTCATATACTAGGGGATTTCACTTGGAAAAGAAACTGTCGAATCCTAATGGATTCGGGTCCCTAACCATGGGTTCCAGTGTACGAGATCTTGTAGCACTTACCAATGAGGCCCTATCCCTTAGTATTGCACAGAAGAAATCCACTATAGACACTCATACAATTCGATCCGCTCTTCATAGACAAACTTGGAATTTGCGAGCCAAGGTAAGACCCGTTCCGGATCATGGGATCCTTTTCTATCAGATAGGAAGGGCTGTTGCACAAAATGTACTTCTAAGTAATGGCTCCATAGATCCTATATCTCTCTATCTGATGAAGAGATTCCCTAAGGAAGGGGGTTCTTATTTGTACAACTGGTACTTCGAGCTTGCAACGAGCATGAAGAGATTAACGATACTTCTTTATCTTTTGAGTTGTTCTGCCGGATCGGTCGCTCATGATCTTTGGTCTCTACCCGGACCCGATGAAAAAAATGGGATCACTTCTTATTTGGTTGAGACTGATTCTGCTCTAGTTCGTGGCCTATTAGAAGTATTCGAAGGAGAAGGCACTCTATCCTCTCGGACAGAAAAAGAGGGCAGTCAGTTTGATAATGATCGAGTGACATTTCTTCTTCGGTCCGAACGAAGGAATCCCTTAGATATGATGCAAAATGGATTTTGTTCTAGCGTTGATCCGAAATTTCTCTATGAAAACGACGAATTTGAATTGGAAGAAGGGGTTGGATTTAGAGAAGGAGACCGCGACCCGCTACCGATAGAGGATGATTTCTTCAATGACATAGTTTGGGCTCCTAGACTATGGTACCCCGATCTATTTGGTTGGATCGAAAGTCCCAATGAATTGGGATTTCCCTATTGGGCCAGGTCATTTTTGGGCACGCGGATCATTTCTCATCAAGAGAATGATTCGGAAGAGAATGATTCGGAGTTCTTGCAGAGTGGAACCATGCAGTCCCAGACACGAGATCGATTTTCCAAAGACCAAGGCTTTTTTCATCTTTGGGACCCTGCGAATCCATTCTTTTTCGATGCGCCTGTGTTTTCACGTCGAGAATTCTTTGCAGATCAAGAGATGGCAAAGGGGCTTCTTACTTCCCTAACAAGTCCTCCTAAATCGCTGTCTCAAAGCTGGTTCATCAAGAATACGCAAGAAAATAACTTCGAATTGTTGATTCATCGCCAGAGATGTCAGAGAACCAATCGTTCATTATCTAATGGGTCTTTCCGTTCTAATACTCTATCCGAGAGTTATCAGTATTTATCAAATCTGTTCCTATCTAACGGAACGCTAGTGGATCAAATGACAAAGACATTGTTGAGAAAGAGATGGCTTTTCCCGGATGAGATGAACCATTTGATTCATTTACCAGGAGAAAGATTTCCCATTCCTTAGCTTAGCCGGAAAGATATGTGGCCATGAAAGGGGGATTAAGTGGAACCGAATTGCCCGGTTGGTAGAGTCGTGGAAATACTGGTTTCTTCCCTCTTTTTTTTTGTCCTTAGCTACATGGAACTGCTACTGCGGAACCATGGAAGAATTGAAATCTTAGATCAAAACACGATGTCCGTATGGATGGTATGAACTGCCTAAACAAGAATTCTGGAACGGCGAACAACCAGAGCCTAGTACTCAGACTCACTACATTACCTCAAACCATTTCCATTAATGAAACATGGAAATCCGTTGAAAAAT